ACGGCGTAAACATGTACATTTGTAAATGTTATAACCTGTAAACCCAATGTTATACTACACCTATGTATAATATTACATATTGTGTATTTACTCATATATAACACCTCACGGGTAGTACATTATATGTATTATCAACATACGGTGATTTTAACCCCTCATACATCAGCACAACTCCAAGGTTTACATTAAGCAAAACACGTGATAATAACCAACTAAGTTGTTTTAAACTGATTAATTGCTACATCAACTAACCTCCAGCTAACACGGGCTCCGTCTTTACCCACCAACTTTCAGCATCGGTCCTACTTAATGTAGTAAGAACCGACCAACGATTTATCGGTAGGCATACTCTTATTGATGGTCAGGGGCAGATATCGTATTGAGTCGCATTTCGTGAACTATTCCTGGCATTTGGTTCCTAAGTCAAGGCCTATCCTTAAGAAACCAGCCCCTGAAAGCCGAATGTAACGCATCTGGTTAATGGTGTCAATCTTACGACTCGTTACCCACCAAGCCGGGCGTTCTCTTATATGCATAGGGTTCTCCTTTTTTTTTTTTCCTTTCAGCTTGCATATACAAGTGCAAGCAAAGAAGTCTAACAAGGTCGAACTAGATCTTGGACCCCAGAGGACCCTTGTATCATGGTGGAATGATATTCTATAAAGAATCGCATACTTGGATATCAAGTGCATAAGGTCAGTTATCTTCTTCACAGATATAAGATCTCCCCGGCTTTTGCGCGGTAAACCCCCCTACCCCCCTAAAGCTGAAAGATCCTTATGTTCCTGTTAAACCCCTAAACCAGGAAGTTTCAAATCAGCGTAATAATTTTATATACATTAATAAACTTTTGATGTACTTTATTGCATTCGGCACCGACAGCGCTGTAATACGTACACTTTCATAATTAAAGTATACATTAATAAACTCTTCGATCCATTTAACAGCACCTGGCACCGACAACGCTATCATAAATGCCATTTCCCGCACAACCCGCTGCTGGCGTAGCTTAACTAAAGCATAACACTGAAGCTGTTAAGACGGACCCTAGAAAGTCCCACGAGCACAAAGGCTTGGTCCTGACTTTACTATCAGCTCTAACTGAACTTACACATGCAAGTCTCCGCATTCCTGTGAGGATGCCCTTAATCCCCTGCCCGGGGACGAGGAGCCGGTATCAGGCACGCCCAGGCAGCCCACGACGCCTTGCTAAGCCACACCCCCAAGGAAACTCAGCAGTGATAAATATTAAGCCATAAGCGAAAGCTTGACTTAGTTAAGGTTAAGAGGGCCGGTAAAACTCGTGCCAGCCACCGCGGTTATACGAGAGGCCCTAGTTGATAACTACCGGCGTAAAGAGTGGTTATGGAAGATACTTGATAAAGCCGAACACTCCCTCAGCCGTCATACGCACCTGGAAGCACGAAGACCTACTGCGAAAGCAGCTTTAATTATGCCTGACCCCACGACAGCTAAGAAACAAACTGGGATTAGATACCCCACTATGCCTAGCCGTAAACCTTGATAGAAATATACAATTGATATCCGCCAGGGAACTACAAGCGCCAGCTTAAAACCCAAAGGACTTGGCGGTGCCTCAGACCCACCTAGAGGAGCCTGTTCTAGAACCGATAACCCCCGTTCAACCTCACCACCTCTTGTTTTACCCGCCTATATACCACCGTCGTCAGCTTACCCTGTGAAGGTCCCATAGTAAGCAAAATGGGCAAAACCCAAAACGTCAGGTCGAGGTGTAGCGCATGGGGTGGGAAGAAATGGGCTACATTCTCTAAATTAGAGCACTACGAACCACACTGTGAAATCAGTGTCCGAAGGTGGATTTAGCAGTAAACAGAAAACAGAGAGTTCTCTTGAAACTGGCTCTGAGGCGCGCACACACCGCCCGTCACTCTCCCCAAGTTCAATATATCCTTCTAACTAAGAAGTTAACCGAACAAAGGGGAGGCAAGTCGTAACATGGTAAGTGTACCGGAAGGTGCCCTTGGAATAACCAGAGTGTAGCTAAAATAGCAAAGCACCTCCCTTACACCGAGAAGACATCCGTGCAAATCGGGTCACCCTGAGCTGACTAGCTAGCCAACACACTTGGTATAACACCACAACATAAATACCCCAATAAAACTTAGAATTAAGTAAACAAACCATTTTTCCACCTTAGTACGGGAGACCGAAAAGGAAATAATTGAGCAACAGAAAAAGTACCGCAAGGGAAAGCTGAAAGAGAATTGAAACAAGCCATTTAAGCCTAGAAAAGCAGAGATTAAATCTCGTACCTTTTGCATCATGATTTAGCCAGCAAACCTGAGCAAAGAGAACTTTAGTTCAGGCCCCCGAAACTAGACGAGCTACTCCGGGACAGCCTATTATAGGGCTAACCCGTCTCTGTGGCAAAAGAGTGGAACGAGCCCCGAGTAGAGGTGATAAACCTATCGAGCCTAGTTATAGCTGGTTGCTTAGGAAATGAATAGAAGTTCAGCCCCCCGGCTTTCTTAGGACCTTAAAGTAAAACTAATATTGTCCCAAAGAAACCAGGAGAGTTAGTCAAAGGAGGTACAGCTCCTTTGAACAAGGACACAACCTTAACAGGCGGCTAAGGATCATAATTAATAAGGTAACCTGTTACAGTGGGCCTAAGAGCAGCCACCTGCACAGAAAGCGTTAAAGCTCAGACAGATATAAACCTCTTATCCTGGTAACAAATCCCACCCCCCTAACCGTACTAAGCCGTTCCATGCCTCCATGGAAGAGATTATGCTAGAATGAGTAATAAGAGAGAACAACTCTCTCCCAGCACATGTGTAAGTCGGATCGGACCCACCACCGACAAATAACGAACCCAAACCAAGAGGGGACTGTAGGCCAGAATAAACACCGGGGAAAACCTACACCAACGAATCGTTAACCCCACACAGGAGTGCCCCCAGGGAAAGACCCAAAGGAAGAGAAGGAACTCGGCAAACACAAGCCTCGCCTGTTTACCAAAAACATCGCCTCTTGCAAATCAAAGCATAAGAGGTCCCGCCTGCCCTGTGACTATAGGTTTAACGGCCGCGGTATTTTGACCGTGCAAAGGTAGCGCAATCACTTGTCTTTTAAATGAAGACCTGTATGAATGGCATCACGAGGGCTTAGCTGTCTCCTCTTCCAAGTCAATGAAATTGATCTGTCCGTGCAGAAGCGGACATAAGCACATAAGACGAGAAGACCCTATGGAGCTTTAGACACCAGGCAGATCACGTCAAACAACCTTGAATTAACAAGTAAAAACGCAGTGACCCCTAGCCCATATGTCTTTGGTTGGGGCGACCGCGGGGGAAAATTAAGCCCCCATGTGGACTGGGGGCACTGCCCCCACAGCCAAGAGCTACAGCTCTAAGCACCAGAATATCTGACCAAAAATGATCCGGCAAACGCCGATCAACGGACCGAGTTACCCTAGGGATAACAGCGCAATCCTCTCCCAGAGTCCCTATCGACGAGGGGGTTTACGACCTCGATGTTGGATCAGGACATCCTAATGGTGCAGCCGCTATTAAGGGTTCGTTTGTTCAACGATTAAAGTCCTACGTGATCTGAGTTCAGACCGGAGTAATCCAGGTCAGTTTCTATCTATGAAGTGATGTTTCCTAGTACGAAAGGACCGGAAAGAAGGGGCCCATGCTTAAGGCACGCCCCACCCCCACCTGATGAAGGCAACTAAAACAGACAAGGGGGCACACCAAATTGCCTAAAAGAACGGCGCGCTAAGGTGGCAGAGCCCGGTAATTGCGAGAGGCCTAAGCCCTCTTTCTCAGAGGTTCAAACCCTCTCCTTAGCTATGATCACCACCCTAATTACCCACGTTGTTAATCCACTAGCCTACATTGTACCCGTTCTGTTAGCAGTTGCTTTCCTCACACTACTCGAACGAAAGGTCCTTGGATATATACAACTTCGTAAAGGACCAAACATTGTAGGTCCCTATGGACTGCTGCAACCCATCGCAGACGGCCTAAAATTATTTATTAAAGAACCAGTTCGACCTTCCACTTCCTCACCCTTTCTATTTCTCGCTACACCCATACTTGCCCTTACACTTGCACTTACTCTATGAGCCCCCATACCTATTCCTTACCCTGTTACAGATCTTAACCTTGGAGTACTATTCGTACTTGCACTATCCAGCCTAGCCGTTTACTCTATTCTAGGGTCAGGCTGAGCATCAAATTCCAAGTACGCTTTAATTGGAGCCCTCCGAGCAGTAGCGCAAACCATTTCCTACGAAGTCAGCCTGGGCTTAATCCTACTTAGCGTAATTATCATCACCGGCGGATTTACTCTTCAAACCTTCAACGTAGCCCAAGAAAGTATATGACTACTAGTACCAGCTTGACCACTTGCCGCCATATGATACATTTCTACCCTCGCCGAAACAAACCGTGCACCCTTTGACCTTACAGAAGGAGAATCAGAATTAGTCTCGGGATTCAATGTAGAATATGCTGGGGGACCCTTTGCCCTATTTTTCCTAGCCGAATATGCTAATATCCTTCTAATAAATACACTTTCAGCCATTCTATTTCTAGGCGCATCCCACATCCCCGCCTTCCCAGAATTAACTGCCCTAAACCTAATAACGAAAGCTGCCCTTCTCTCCGTTGTATTTTTATGAATACGAGCATCCTACCCACGATTTCGATACGATCAACTTATACATTTAGTATGGAAAAGCTTCCTACCGCTAACTCTGGCCCTTGTACTATGACATTTAGCACTTCCCATCGCACTGGCAGGCCTCCCCCCTCAGCTTTAGCCCAGGAATTGTGCCTGAATGCTTAAGGACCACCTTGATAGCGTGGCTGATAGGGGTTCAAGTCCCCTCAATTCTAGAGAGAAGGGGCTCGAACCCATCCTCAAGAGATCAAAACTCTTGGTGCTTCCACTACACCACTTTCTAGTAAAGTCAGCTAATTAAGCTTTCGGGCCCATACCCCGAATATGTTGGTTAAAATCCTTCCCTTACTAATGAATCCCTACGTACTCACCATCTTAATCTCTAGTTTAGGGCTAGGTACAGTCCTCACCTTTGCCAGCTCCCACTGACTACTCGCATGAATAGGCCTAGAAATCAATACCCTCGCTATTATTCCAATTATAGCACAACAACACCACCCCCGAGCAATTGAAGCAACAACCAAATATTTTTTAACACAGGCAACCGCCGCAGCAATAATCCTTTTTGCTAGCACCACCAACGCCTGACTAATAGGGGAATGAGAAATTCATCAGCTATCACACCCTCTAGCAACCACAACAGCAATATTGGCCCTTGCCCTCAAACTTGGACTAGCACCCGTTCACTTTTGATTACCAGAAATCCTTCAAGGACTTGAACTCACTACAGGACTAATCTTGTCAACCTGACAAAAACTCGCACCTTTCGCACTTATAATTCAAGTAGCCCCATCCATCGACTCTTCCCTACTTATCGCAATCGGCCTTATATCTACACTAGTGGGAGGTTGAGGTGGACTCAATCAAACCCAACTACGTAAAATTCTAGCATACTCTTCAATTGCACATCTTGGGTGAATAGTATTAATCTTACAATTCGCACCCTCCCTCACACTCCTAAGCCTCTCCCTATATATTATCATAACATCTTCAGCATTCCTCACACTAAAAACCAATAATTCCCTAACTATTAATGCTCTCGCAACTTCATGAACTAAGTCCCCAACCCTTGCCGCATTAACCGCTCTTGTATTGCTATCCCTTGGGGGTCTCCCCCCTCTTTCAGGCTTCATACCAAAATGACTTATTTTGCAAGAACTAACAAAACAAGAATTACCACTAATTGCCACACTAGCTGCTATAACAGCCCTCTTAAGCCTTTACTTCTACTTACGACTCTGCTACGCCTTAACCCTCACTATTTATCCCAATACCCTAACTGCCACCGCTCCCTGACGCCTCAACTTTACCATATTTACCTTACCCCTTTCAATTGTTACTATTTTAGCCCTAGGATTACTTCCACTCACACCAGCTGTAGGTGCAATATTAACTTTGTAATAAGGGCTTAGGATAGCACTAAGACCAAGAGCCTTCAAAGCTCTAAGCGGGAGTGAAAATCTCCCAGCCCTTGTTAAGACTTGCAGGACTTTATCCCACATCTTCTGAATGCAACCCAGACACTTTAATTAAGCTAAAGCCTTTCTAGGTGGGAAGGCCTCGATCCTACAAACTCTTAGTTAACAGCTAAGCGCTCTATCCAGCGAGCATCCATCTACTTTCCCCCGCCACCGGGGGGCGAGGCGAGGGAAAGCCCCGGCAGGCTATTAGCCTACTTCTTCAGATTTGCAATCTAACGTGTGGTACACCACAGGGCTTGATAAGGAGAGGAATTAAACCTCTGTCCATGGAGCTACAATCCACCGCTTAGGCTCTCAGCCACCCTACCTGTGGCAATCACACGATGATTTTTCTCAACCAACCACAAAGACATTGGCACCCTCTATTTAGTATTTGGTGCCTGAGCCGGGATAGTAGGCACCGCCCTAAGTCTACTAATTCGAGCAGAACTAAGCCAGCCAGGCGCTCTCCTAGGGGATGACCAAATCTATAACGTGATCGTTACAGCCCATGCCTTCGTTATGATTTTCTTTATAGTTATGCCAATTATGATTGGAGGCTTTGGAAACTGATTAATTCCCCTAATAATCGGGGCCCCAGACATAGCATTTCCTCGAATAAATAACATAAGCTTCTGACTCCTTCCCCCATCCTTTCTCCTCCTCTTATCTTCGTCTGGAGTTGAAGCTGGCGCTGGTACTGGATGGACAGTTTATCCCCCTCTAGCCGGAAACCTCGCCCACGCAGGAGCCTCTGTTGATTTAACTATTTTCTCCCTTCACTTAGCTGGAATTTCCTCAATTTTAGGAGCCATTAATTTTATTACGACCATTATTAACATAAAACCCCCAGCTATTTCTCAATACCAAACTCCACTTTTTGTTTGAGCTGTACTAGTTACTGCTGTACTTCTGCTACTTTCCCTCCCTGTTCTGGCAGCAGGCATTACTATGCTACTCACGGACCGAAATCTAAACACTACTTTCTTTGACCCGGCAGGTGGAGGAGATCCAATTTTGTACCAACACCTCTTTTGATTCTTCGGACACCCAGAAGTCTATATCCTCATCCTCCCAGGTTTTGGTATAATTTCACACATCGTTGCATACTATTCCGGTAAAAAAGAACCCTTCGGGTACATAGGAATAGTCTGAGCTATAATAGCCATCGGATTGTTAGGATTTATCGTCTGAGCCCATCATATGTTCACTGTCGGGATAGACGTGGACACTCGTGCCTACTTCACATCTGCCACCATAATTATCGCTATCCCCACGGGAGTAAAAGTATTTAGCTGACTGGCCACACTACATGGGGGCTCAATCAAATGAGAAACACCACTTCTTTGAGCCCTGGGATTTATTTTCCTATTTACAGTGGGTGGACTAACAGGTATTGTTCTTGCTAACTCCTCATTAGATATTGTTCTACATGACACTTATTACGTAGTTGCTCATTTCCACTATGTTCTATCTATAGGAGCTGTATTTGCCATTATGGGTGCTTTTGTACACTGATTCCCGCTATTTACGGGATATACCCTTCACAGCACATGAACCAAAATCCATTTTGGAATTATATTTATTGGTGTAAATTTAACCTTTTTCCCACAGCACTTCCTAGGCCTTGCAGGAATACCACGACGGTATTCTGACTACCCAGACGCCTATACGCTATGAAACACTGTGTCCTCAATTGGATCTCTTGTTTCCTTAGTAGCTGTAATCATATTCCTATTTATTCTTTGAGAGGCCTTTGCTGCCAAACGGGAGGTGGCATCAATCGAATTAACTTCAACAAACGTAGAGTGACTACATGGATGCCCCCCACCTTACCACACATTCGAGGAGCCAGCATTTGTCCAAGTACAAGCAAACTAACGAGAAAGGGAGGAATTGAACCCCCATGTGCTGGTTTCAAGCCAACCGCATAACCACTCTGCCACTTTCTTCTATAAGACACTAGTAAAACAGTCTATTACATTGCCTTGTCAAGACAAAATTGTGGGTTAAAACCCCGCGTGTCTTAAGCACTTAGCTATAATGGCACATCCCTCACAACTAGGATTCCAAGACGCGGCCTCCCCTGTTATAGAAGAACTTCTTCATTTCCACGACCACGCTCTTATGATTGTTCTTCTTATCAGCACACTAGTGCTTTATATCATCGTAGCAATAGTCTCTACTAAACTTACTAACAAGTATATCCTTGATTCTCAAGAAATCGAGATCGTTTGAACTGTACTCCCAGCAGTAATCCTTATTCTTATCGCTCTCCCCTCCCTCCGAATTCTCTATCTTATAGATGAAATTAATGACCCACACCTTACTATTAAAGCAATGGGCCACCAATGATATTGAAGCTACGAATACACCGATTACGAAGACCTAGGCTTTGACTCTTACATAGTTCCCACTCAAGACTTAGTGCCGGGCCAATTCCGGCTTCTAGAAACAGATCATCGAATAGTTGTCCCTGTAGAATCCCCAATCCGAATTCTCGTCTCAGCTGAAGACGTCCTTCACTCCTGAGCCGTTCCTTCTTTAGGTGTAAAAATAGATGCAGTCCCAGGACGATTAAACCAAACAGCCTTTATTGCCTCTCGACCTGGAGTATTCTACGGACAATGTTCTGAAATCTGCGGGGCTAACCATAGCTTCATACCCATCGTTGTTGAAGCCGTACCCCTAGAACACTTCGAGAAATGATCCACTATAATACTTGAAGATGCCTCACTAAGAAGCTAAATCGGGAATAGCGTTAGCCTTTTAAGCTAAAGATTGGTGGCCCCCAACCACCCCTAGTGACATGCCCCAACTCAACCCCGCCCCCTGATTTGCTATTTTAGTATTCTCATGACTGGTTTTCCTAACTGTTATTCCCCCAAAAGTCCTCGGCCACACCTTCACAAATGAGCCTACCTCACAAAGCACTGAGAAAGCTAAACCTGCGCCCTGAAACTGACCATGACATTAAGCTTCTTCGACCAATTTATGAGCCCCACATACCTAGGTATTCCACTTATCGCTGTAGCATTAACCCTCCCATGAATTCTTTTCCCCACACCCTCTGCCCGATGATTAAACAACCGCCTAATTACCCTGCAAGGATGATTCATCAACCGATTTACCCAACAACTCCTTTTACCACTAAATTTAGGGGGTCACAAATGAGCGGCTCTACTAACCTCCCTAATACTGTTTCTTATTACCCTAAATATACTAGGTCTACTCCCTTATACATTTACCCCCACCACGCAACTCTCCCTAAATATAGGCCTTGCAGTCCCATTATGGCTCGCCACAGTAATTATCGGCATACGAAATCAACCCACTGCCGCCCTCGGCCATCTTTTACCCGAAGGGACCCCCGTCCCACTAATCCCTGTACTGATCATTATCGAAACAATTAGCCTTTTTATTCGCCCCCTCGCCCTTGGCGTACGACTTACAGCCAATCTCACAGCAGGCCACCTTCTCATCCAACTGATTGCTACAGCAGCCTTTGTTCTCTTACCTCTAATACCCACAGTGGCAATCTTAACTTCTATTGTTCTATTTCTACTTACCCTTCTTGAAATTGCTGTAGCCATAATTCAAGCATACGTTTTTGTTTTACTCCTAAGCCTCTACCTACAAGAAAACGTTTAATGGCACACCAAGCACACGCATACCATATGGTTGACCCAAGCCCCTGACCTCTAACCGGCGCAATCGCCGCCCTTTTACTTACATCAGGCACTGCAGTCTGATTCCATTTCCACTCACTCACACTACTTACCCTGGGTAATGTTCTATTACTTCTCACCATGTATCAATGATGACGAGATATTATTCGAGAGGGCACCTTTCAAGGACATCACACACCCCCAGTCCAAAAAGGATTACGATATGGTATAATCTTGTTTATTACCTCCGAAGTATTCTTTTTCCTGGGTTTCTTCTGAGCCTTCTATCACGCTAGCCTTGCCCCCACACCTGAATTAGGGGGTTGCTGACCCCCCACAGGCATTACAACTCTAGACCCCTTTGAGGTGCCCCTTCTTAATACTGCAGTCCTTCTAGCATCTGGTGTTACCGTTACATGAGCCCATCATAACATCATAGAAGGTGAACGAAAACAAACCATTCAAGCTCTTACTCTTACTATTTTACTAGGATTTTACTTCACTTTCCTACAAGGTATAGAATACTACGAAGCCCCATTTACAATCGCTGATGGCGTATACGGCTCTACTTTCTTTGTCGCTACAGGATTCCATGGCCTACATGTAATTATCGGCTCTACCTTTTTAGCCGTTTGCCTTCTACGACAAGTTCAATATCACTTTACATCTGAACATCACTTTGGCTTTGAAGCTGCTGCTTGATATTGACACTTTGTAGACGTTGTATGGCTCTTCCTATACGTCTCTATTTACTGATGAGGCTCATAATCTTTCTAGTACTAATAAGTATAAGTGACTTCCAATCACCCGGTCTTGGTTAAAGTCCAAGGAAAGATAATGAACTTAATTACAACAATTATCACTATTACCATCACACTATCTGCAGTACTAGCCACTATTTCTTTCTGATTACCACAAATTTCTCCAGACGCAGAGAAATTGTCCCCCTACGAATGTGGATTTGACCCTTTAGGATCCGCCCGTCTACCCTTCTCCTTACGCTTCTTCCTAATCGCCATCCTGTTCCTTCTATTTGACTTGGAAATCGCCCTCCTTCTACCCCTGCCCTGAGGAGATCAACTCAACACCCCCGCCCTAACACTCGTCTGATCCACTGCTGTACTTGCCCTCCTTACTCTAGGCTTAATCTATGAATGAACCCAAGGAGGCTTAGAATGAGCCGAATAGGCAGTTAGTCCAAAACAAGACCCTTGATTTCGGCTCAAAAGACCATGGTTTAAGTCCATGACCGCCTTATGACACCAGTACATTTCAGCTTTACTTCAGCCTTTATTCTAGGGCTTATAGGACTCGCGTTTCACCGCACCCATCTTCTTTCAGCCCTTCTATGCCTAGAAGGAATAATACTCTCTCTATTTATTGCCCTCTCCCTATGAGCCCTTCAAATGGAAGCAACCGGCTATTCAGTAGCTCCTATACTTCTCCTGGCATTTTCAGCCTGTGAAGCAAGCGCAGGTTTAGCCCTACTAGTAGCAACCGCACGGACACATGGCACTGACCACCTCCAAAGCTTAAACCTTCTCCAATGTTAAAAATCCTAATCCCCACACTTATGCTTTTTCCAACAATCTGACTTAGCCCCGCAAAATGATTATGAACTACATCAATTGCCCAAAGTTTAATTATTGCCCTAGCAAGTTTATCCTGACTTAAATGATCATCAGAAACCGGATGGTCCTCCTCTAACCTCTATTTAGCAACTGACCCTTTGTCAACACCTCTACTAGTATTAACCTGCTGACTACTTCCCCTTATAATCCTCGCTAGCCAAAATCATCTCTCCCCTGAACCACTAAATCGCCAACGGGCCTACATTTCCCTCCTAGTTTCCCTTCAAACATTTCTAGTCTTAGCATTCGGGGCCACAGAAATTATTATATTTTACATCATATTTGAAGCCACACTACTCCCAACCCTCATCATTATTACCCGATGAGGAAATCAAACAGAACGTCTCAATGCCGGTACCTACTTCTTATTTTATACCTTAGCTGGTTCCCTACCCCTCCTCGTAGCCCTGCTTCTTATACAAAATGACAGTGGAACCCTATCTATGTTTACCCTACAATACATACAACCCATGCACCTTTTAACATGAGGAGATAAACTATGATGAGCTGCCTGCCTTTTAGCTTTCCTTGTAAAAATACCACTCTACGGTGTACACCTCTGACTCCCAAAAGCCCACGTAGAGGCTCCAATCGCCGGATCCATAATTCTAGCAGCTGTTCTCCTCAAGCTAGGAGGATACGGTATAATACGCATAATAGTTGTGTTAGACCCCCTAACCAAAGAACTAGCCTACCCCTTTATTGTCTTAGCCCTATGAGGTATCATTATGACCGGATCTATTTGCCTACGTCAAACAGACCTGAAGTCACTAATCGCATATTCTTCAGTAGGCCATATAGGACTAGTCGCAGGGGGTATTTTAATTCAAACACCCTGAGGATTTTCCGGTGCAATTATTCTTATAATCGCACACGGCCTAGCCTCCTCGGCACTATTCTGCTTAGCCAATACTAGTTACGAACGCACACATAGCCGAACCATACTACTAGCTCGAGGAATGCAAATGATTTTACCCCTTATAACCACTTGATGATTTATAGCTAGTTTGGCCAATCTGGCCCTTCCCCCTCTCCCAAACCTAATAGGAGAATTAATAATCATCACTTCTATATTTAGCTGATCATACTGAACCCTAATCCTTACAGGACTGGGCACATTAATTACAGCAAGCTACTCCCTCTATTTATTCTTAATAACCCAACGGGGGCCCCTGCCTTCCCATATTATTGCTCTAGAACCCACCCACACCCGAGAACACCTACTCATTATATTGCACCTCATCCCAATTGTACTACTAATCCTAAAACCTGAGCTCATATGAGGTTGATGTTTCTGTAGATATAGTTTAACCAAGACATTAGATTGTGATTCTAAAAATAGAGGTTAAAATCCTCTTATCCACCGAGAGAAATCTGTTGATAATAGAGACTGCTAATCTTCTGTCCCCTCAGTTAAATTCTGTGGTTCACTCGTGCTTCTAAAGGATAACAGCTCATCCATTGGTCTTAGGAACCAAAAACTCTTGGTGCAAATCCAAGTAGCAGCTATGCACCCGACTACACTCATCTTAAGCTCATCCCTTTTAATAATCTTCGCACTTCTAATTTATCCTCTTATCACCACCCTCACCCCAACCCTTCAGCACGAAAACTGAGCCCTTACTCACGTAAAAACCGCTATCAAGATGGCCTTCCTAGTAAGCCTACTCCCCCTTTTTATCTTCCTAGACCAAGGAACCGAAACTATCGTCACTAACTGACAATGAATAAACACCACAACCTTTGACATCAATCTCAGCTTTAAATTTGACCACTACTCCATTATTTTTACCCCAATTGCCCTGTACGTAACATGATCTATTCTAGAATTCGCATCCTGATATATACATGCCGACCCCAACATAAACCGGTTCTTTAAATACCTCCTCCTATTCCTGATTGCCATAGTTATTTTAGTAACCGCCAACAATATATTCCAACTATTTATCGGCTGAGAAGGAGTAGGGATTATATCATTCCTTCTCATCGGATGATGACACGGCCGGGCTGACGCTAACACAGCTGCTATACAAGCCGTAATCTATAACCGAGTAGGAGACATTGGACTTATCCTAAGTATAGCCTGGTTCGCAACAAACCTAAACTCCTGAGAAATTCAACAAATATTTGCTTCTTCAAAAGAACTAGACCTCACACTCCCTCTTATGGGCCTCATTCTAGCCGCCACCGGCAAATCAGCGCAATTTGGACTTCACCCGTGACTTCCTTCCGCGATAGAAGGTCCTACGCCGGTATCTGCCCTACTACACTCCAGCACCATAGTAGTGGCGGGCATCTTCCTGTTAATTCGACTCCACCCTCTGATAGAAAATAACCAAACAGCCCTAACCACTTGCTTATGTTTAGGAGCCCTAACCACCCTCTTCACCGCTACCTGCGCCCTAACACAAAATGACATCAAAAAAATTGTTGCATTCTCTACATCCAGCCAACTAGGACTTATAATAGTTACCATCGGACTTAATCAACCACAACTAGCTTTTCTTCACATCTGCACTCACGCATTCTTTAAAGCTATACTTTTCCTATGCTCAGGCTCAATTATCCACAGTTTAAATGACGAACAAGATATCCGAAAAATAGGAGGTATACACAACCTCACTCCATTTACTTCCTCTTGTCTCACAATCGGGAGCCTAGCACTTACCGGCACCCCATTTTTAGCAGGCTTCTTCTCCAAAGATGCTATTATTGAAGCTTTAAACACCTCCCACCTCAACGCCTGAGCCCTTACTCTTACCTTACTAGCCACCTCATTCACTGCCATTTATAGCCTCCGAGTTATCTTTTTCGTCTCTATAGGACACCCCCGCTTTACACCCATAACCCCTATTAATGAAAACAATTCATCCGTAATTAACCCAATTAAGCGACTAGCCTGAGGAAGTATCATTGCAGGACTTCTGATTACCTCGAACTTCCTCCCCTCTAATACACCCGTAATAACTATGCCCACCCACTTGAAATTAGCCGCCCTCCTAATTACCATCCTGGGGCTTATCATTGCATTAGAACTTGCATCACTAACTAGCAAACAATTTAAAACCACACCCAACCTCATTACACACAACTTCTCCAACATATTAGGGTTCTTCCCCGCCATCATTCACCGACTGGCCCCAAAACTAAACTTAACTTTGGGACAAGCCATTGCTAGCCAAATGGTAGATCAGACATGATTTGAAAAAGTAGGTCCAAAAGGAGTTATTTCTACTCACTTGCCCATAGTCACTACAACAAGTAATATTCAACAAGGCATAATTAAAACATACCTCACCCTATTTTTCCTTTCAACAACCCTAGCTGTCCTACTAACATTGACCTAAACTGCTCGAAGCGCCCCTCGACCTAACCCACGTGTTAGTTCCAATACCACAAAAAGCGTTAATAGAAGTACCCACGCACAGACGATTAACATCCCCCCTCCATAAGAATATATCAATCCCACCCCACTCGTATCCCCACGCAAAACAGAAAACTCCTTAAACTCATCCACCGCCACTCAAGAAGTTTCATACCACCCACCCCAAAATAAGCCTGCCACCAACACCACCCCAACCGTATATACCATCACATACCCTAAAACCGAACGATCCCCTCAAGACTCTGGAAAAGGCTCAGCAGCCAAAGCCGCTGAATAAGCAAATACCACAAGTATTCCCCCCAAGTAAATCAAAAACAGTACCAAAGACAAGAAAGACCCCCCATGACCCACCAAAACACCACAACCCACACCCGCTGCTACAACTAAACCTAAAGCAGCAAAATAAGGTGCAGGATTAGATGCAACAGCTACAAGCCCTAAAACCAGCCCTAAAAGAAATAAAGACACAAGATAAGTCATAATTCCTGCTCGGACTCTAACCGAAACTAATGACTTGAAAAACCACCGTTGTTATTCAACTACAAGAACCTAATGGCCAACCTCCGAAAAACCCACCCACTCCTAAAAATCGCTAATGACGCACTAGTCGATCTACCAACACCATCCAACATCTCCGTCTGATGAAACTTTGGCTCACTTTTAGGCCTATGTCTAGCCACCCAAATTCTTACCGGACTCTTCTTAGCCATGCACTACACCTCAGATATTTCAACAGCTTTTTCCTCTGTCTGCCACATCTGCCGAGATGTTAGTTACGGCTGACTTATTCGAAACATCCATGCCAACGGAGCATCTTTCTTTTTTATTTGTATTTATATACATATCGCCCGGGGACTTTATTATGGCTCATACCTATACAAAGAAACCTGAAATATCGGAGTTGTACTTTTACTTCTCACTATAATGACTGCATTCGTAGGTTACGTCCTTCCATGAGGACAAATATCCTTCTGAGGAGCCACTGTCATTACAAACCTCCTCTCCGCTGTCCCATACGTTGGAAACGCCCTTGTACAATGAATCTGAGGCGGGTTCTCTGTCGACAACGCCACTCTGACACGATTTTTCGCCTTTCACTTCTTATTCCCTTTCGTCATTACAGCTGCTGCAATCCTCCACCTTCTATTTCTTCATGAAACAGGGTCAAATAACCCAGCAGGAATTAACTCCGATGCTGATAAAATCTCGTTCCACCCTTACTTCTCCTACAAAGATCTCCTAGGATTCGCAGCTATACTTCTCTGTCTAACATCCTTAGCCCTTTTTGCACCAAATCTCCTAGGAGACCCCGACAATTTTACACCCGCCAACCCTCTAGTTACCCCACCCCACATCAAACCCGAATGATATTTCCTATTCGCTTACGCAATCCTACGATCTATCCCCAACAAGCTAGGAGGGGTACTCGCCCTTTTATTTTCAATCCTTGTTCTTATAGTTGTTCCTATCTTGCACACTTCCAAACAACGGGGACTAACCTTTCGACCACTGACCCAATTCTTATTCTGAGCCTTAGTAGCAGATATACTTATCCTCACCTGAATCGGAGGCATACCCGTAGAACACCCATTCATTATCATCGGCCAAATTGCCTCTGTGATCTACTTCACCATCTTCCTAGTTCTCTCCCCCTTAGCTGGCTGGGCCGAAAATAAAGCCCTCCAATGAGCCTGCCCTAGTAGCTCAGCGCCAGAGCGCCGGTCTTGTAATCCGGAAGTCGGAGGTTAAAACCCTCCCTAGTGCTCAGAGAGAGGAGATTTTAACTCCCACCCTTAACTCCCAAAGCTAAGATTCTAAATTAAACTACTCTCTG